GGCTTGCAAATGGAGTCCTGAACTAGCTGCTGCTTGTGAAGTATGGAAAGAGATCAAATTTGAATTTGAAGCGATGGATACTTTGTAATTTTGTAATCCAGTAATTGCTGTTACCGCCCGTTCACTTAATTGAATTGTAATTAAACTCGGCTCAATCCTTTTATTTAGTAAAAGAGATTGAGCCGAAGAAAAATACAAGGACTTTATATAATATATATATTTTGGATTTAAGATCTTGTATATCTATACTTGGTATATCTATATAAGTATAGATATATCCAAAATAAAGAAAATAAAAGACTAAGCAACTCAAAAAAAAGTTTCTATTGTTGTGGTGGATCCACAATTAATCCTATGGATCAGGATTGGAGTATTTTTTTATATCCTGTAGTTTTGACCCACGAATCGAGCCAAGTATCACACACAACCCCTTACTACCTCATCCCATCCTGTATATTGTCCTTTTCGGTCTATGTCGGAATAGAAATCGATTATTCGACGAGTTTTACGAAAAAATTATTCATAAGCAAACGAACAAATAGTTCTTTTTTTTTTTTTTTACAAATTTAACACGACATGGGAAACTCCTTTTTCTATTTCTAACCGAAAAAGGTTCCATCATATAATATATAATGAAGTGAGAGCCCGGATTCCCACAAAAAGGAATCGTTTCTTTCAATCCTCGCTCATTCTTAGTTATAGTTAATAATCCTAGTGATTGGATTTAGATGCTTATTCTGATAAGAAATGAAATATTCAAACGATTTGTTTTTTATTTTTATCGAATGACTATTCATCTCTTTTATTTTTATGTAAATTGGGGGCAAAAAAGCTCTATGGAAAAACGGTGGTTCAATTCAATGTTGTCTAATGAAGAGTTCAAATTCAGGTGTGGACTAAGTCACGCAATGGACAGTCTTGGTCCTATTGAAAGTACCGGTGGAAGTAGAAGTAAAGACCAGGTTATAACTGATACGGGTAAAAACATTCCTCATTCGAGTGATAGTGGCAGTAATGTTGATCATTTATTTGGCGCTAGGAATATTCGGAATTTCATCTCTGATGACACCTTTTTAGTTAGGGATAGTAATGGGGACAGTTATTCCATATATTTTGATATTGAAAATCAGATTTTTGAGATTGACAATGATCCCTCGTTTCTGGATGAAGTAGAAAGTTCGTTTTATAGTTATCTGAATAATGAATCCAAGAGTGACGACCCCCACTCTGATCATTGCATGTATGATACTAAATATAGTTGGAATAATTACATTAATAGTTGCATTGACAGTTATCTTCGTTCTCAAATCCGTATTGATAGTAGCGACAATTACATTGATAGTTACATTTATGGCGAAAGTGGAAATAGTAGTGAAAGCAAAAATTACAATACTAATACAAAGGATAGTGATTTAACTCAAAGTTCGGATGATCTCGATGTAACTCAAAAGTACAGGCATTTATGGGTCCAATGCGAAAATTGCTATGGATTAAATTATAAGAAATTTTTTAAGTCAAAAATGAATATTTGTGAGCAATGTGGATCTCATTTGAAAATGAGTAGTTCAGATAGAATCGAACTTTTGATTGATCCGGGTACTTGGGGTCCTTTGGATGAAGACATGGTTTCTCTGGATCCCATTGAATTTCATTCGGAGGAGGAACCTTATAAAGATCGTATTGATTCTTATCAAAGAAAGACGGGATTAACTGAAGCTGTTCAAACAGGTATAGGTCAGCTAAATGGTATTCCCATAGCAATTGGAGTTATGGATTTTCAGTTTATGGGGGGTAGTATGGGATCTGTAGTAGGCGAGAAAATAACCCGTTTGATCGAATATGCTACAAATAAAGTTCTACCTCTTATTCTAGTGTGTGCTTCTGGAGGAGCACGTATGCAAGAAGGAAGTTTGAGCTTGATGCAAATGGCTAAAATATCCTCTGCCTTATATAATTATCAATTAAATAAAAGGCTATTTTATGTATCCATCCTTACATCTCCTACTACTGGTGGGGTGACAGCTAGTTTTGGTATGTTAGGGGATATCATTATTGCCGAACCCAACGCTTACATTGCATTTGCGGGTAAAAGAGTAATTGAACAAACATTGAATAAGACAGTACCTGAGGGTTCACAAACGGCTGAATACTTATTCTATAAGGGCTTATTCGACCCAATTGTACCACGTAATCCTTTAAAGGGTGTTCTGAGTGAGTTATTTCAGCTCCACACTTTCTTTCCTTTGACTTTGAATACAAATTCAATCAAGTAGCGTTTTTAAAATTATATTGTGAATTAATTATCAGAATCAAAGTTAAAATCAGAAGAATGAGGTTTGCGTTTTCTTTGGTGACATAAGATCTAATTGTAATAAAGAATCAAACAAAAATTGCCAATTGTTTTTACCATGTTCTTGATTAGTAATAGTCGTAATCAGACAGTAAGATAAAAGAGCGGATTGGATTCTTCTTTTCGCGAAATTAAGCAAGGTAAAATAAAACGAATTTCATGTTATCCTTTACGTATGTATAGATAATAGAAATAGAATTCAAATATATATCGAAATAGAAAGAGACGTCTTGCATTTTTATATATCTCTCGCCAACTCCCATTTTTACTAAAAATGGAGTCGGATTCTAACGAAAATCTTTCGGAAATTTGTAAGAAACTTTTTCTTTTTCATTTCGTTCTACATTACTTGCACTTATTATATACTCACTTATAGTTATAGTATAATTATTATAAGATATCTTTATAACACTATTAATAATAACAGGTACAAATATTTAATCGAGGTACCCATCCTATGACAACTCTTAACTTACCCTCTATTTTTGTGCCTTTGGTGGGTCTAGTATTTCCAGCAATTGCAATGGCTTCTTTATCTCTTCATGTTCAAAAAAACAAAATTTTTTAGATTTGATTGATGGGCCCCAACCCCACCCATTTCTTTTTCAAGGCTTAGACTTGGATCATAACATGAATAAATATTTATGGTATAAACTTCCTACGAATATACATGTGGAAAATTTACGAGTAAATGAATTCTAATTCGATATATATATTATAGTATAGGTTAAGATAAAAATAGATTGGAATCCGCCGATGCCGATGTCTGAACCGGAAGTCCATATATCTAAATGTATGTAGATCTCCATAGGAGAGTCTAAGAAGGGGATGTTCTTATTTTAGATCGAACCAATTCAATTTGATGAATTATCCCGAAAGGTTTACGCCCGAATAGTGCTAGTTGATGAGAGTTACTTCGGAAACAAAAAAAAAGAGTAAAGTCAAATTCGTTTGGGTTATTCTCTCAATTTCAATAAAAAGCACCTGGATCTAGTATGAGTTGGCGATCAGAACATATATGGATAGAACTTATAGCGGGATCTCGAAAAACAAGTAATTTCTGCTGGGCTTTTATCCTTTTTTTCGGTTCATTAGGATTTTTGTTGGTTGGAATTTCCAGTTATCTTGGTAGAAATTTGATATCTTTATTTCCATCTCAGCAAATCCTTTTTTTTCCGCAAGGGATCGTGATGTCTTTCTATGGAATCGCGGGTCTTTTTATTAGTTCCTATTTGTGGTGCACAATTTCGTGGAATGTGGGTAGTGGTTATGATCGATTCGATCGAAAAGAGGGAATAGTGCGTATTTTTCGTTGGGGATTTCCTGGAAAAAATCGTCGCATCTTCCTCCGATTCCTTATGAAAGAAATTCAGTCCATCCGAATAGAAGTTAAAGAGGGTATTTATGCCCGCCGTGTCCTTTATATGGAAATCAAGGGCCGGGGGTCCGTTCCTTTGACTCGTACCGACGAGAATTTGACTCCGCGAGAAATTGAACAAAAAGCTGCGGAATTGGCCTATTTCTTGCGTGTACCAATTGAAGTATTTTGAAATGATAATTTCTTTCCTTTCTTATCATTATCAGAAGGAAAATCCTCTCCCCCTTTCGATAGTTATAGCATAAAGCATAACTTATTTATTAACGGAGGGTTTACTCATAATGCTCATTCAAGCCAAAGTAGACGTATATGGTATGGAACAGCCATAAAAAACGAAATTTATTTATTGTTATTATTTCTTCACTTGAAGCTGAAGCGGGCTCTTACTTTTTTTTCTTTTCTTTCTAGATTCAAGAATTAACCAACGAATCGCAAAACAAACAAACGGGGACTAGATTCGTAGGTTCGATACCTTGTAATAGAACTCATGCTTAATAGAAATCTTAGATCATATGGAATCGACGAAAGGGGCGGGTTCATTAAAAATTCACAGACGAAAAAAATGGCAAAAAAGAAAGCAGTCACTCCCCTTCTATATCTTGTATCTATAGTTTTTTTGCCCTGGGGGATCTCTCTCTCATTTCAAAAAAGTCTGGCATCTTGGGTTACTAATTGGTGGAATACTACACAATCCGAAACCTTTTTGAATGATATTCAAGAAAAGAGTATTATAGAAAAATTCATGGAATTAGAGGAACTCATCTTGTTGGATGAAATGATAAAAGAATACCCGGAGACATATCTACAAAAACTGAGTATAGGAATCCACAAAGAAACGATCCAATTAATCAAGATGCACAACGAGGGTCGGATCCATACGATTTTACACTTCTCGACAAATATAGTCTGTTTCGTTATTCTAGTTGGTTATTCTATTCTAGGTAATGAAGAACTTGTTATTCTTAACTCGTGGGTTCAGGAATTCCTATATAACTTAAGCGACACAATAAAAGCTTTTTCTATTCTTTTATTAACGGATTTATGTATCGGATTCCATTCACCCCACGGTTGGGAACTAATGCTGGGTTCTGTCTACAAAGATTTTGGATTTACTCATAATGATCAAATTATATCGGGCCTTGTTTCCACTTTTCCAGTCATTCTAGATACAATTTTAAAATATTGGATCTTCCGTTATTTAAATCGTGTATCTCCGTCACTTGTAGTGATTTATCATTCAATGAATGACTGAAAAAGATATTAATCCAAATA